AATAAGATGCCTGACCAAAGGATTATTTTGATAGAATAAATCAAGTAAATTTTACTCTTATTGTAAATTAAAGAATTAAACTTAACCTTAAAAATCAAAAATTTATATGCATTATTACACTAAATTACAAAAAGATAAGCTAAATAAAGCTTTTAGGCCCATAACCTAAATATAGAATTAATTTTCTTCTTTTTAATTTCAATAAATCTAGAAATATTATTTAACTTTTGCTTAGTAATGGGGGTTACTTTAGCAATTAGTTCAAACAATTGAATTATAATTTGATTGGGATTAGAATTGTCCATAATATGTTTTATTCCAGTAATATCAAAAAAATCAAAATTAAATTCAGAATCTTGCATTAAATACTTTATCGTACAAAGAATAAGATCTACAATTATAATAATAGGGGTTATTATAATAGCAAGATTGAATTCAGAAAAAATTTTAATGTTATCCATACTATTAAAACTAGGAGCAAGACCATTTCATACATGAATAATTTCAATTATTGAGGGGGTAGATTATAAACCAATTTTTATTTTACTAACCATAATAAAATTAGCTCCAATTAATATAATATCATATATTAATCAAAATATTGATATTTTTGTAATTATAAGATTATTAAGTGGAGCAATCTCAGGACTAAATCAAAATTCTATTAAAAAGATTATAGTATATTCATCAATTTTTAATTTAGCACTAATTTTATCCTCAATTAGATCAACAGAAATTTGAATAAGATTTCTTATTATTTACTCATTATCAATAATATTAATAAACTTGTTAATAATAAAATTAAATTTAAATTTCATTAACCAAATATTGATCAATAATTTTAACAAATCAATTAAATTATGCTGTTGAATATCATTATTATCAATAGGGGGATTTCCTCCTCTAATAGGTTTTTTTGGAAAAATAATAGTAATTAAATTTTTAATTCTAAACAATGAAATAATTATTACAACACTAATTATCTTAACATCATTAATTGTTATATTCTTTTATACACGAATAGTAACACTATCAATAATAATATTTTTCAAAACTCCAAAATGAATACTATTAACTAAATTCAATTTCAATTCATTTGTCATTATAACAACACTAATCTTACCATGAATTTTGTTTAACTTAAAATCCCTTTAAGGATTTTAAGTTAAACAAACTATTAGCCTTCAAAGTTAAAATTACCTAAAGTAAATCTTAAGTTCTAAACAAAAAGTATCATTAAACTTGCAATTTAATATTTTATTAAACTATTAAAACTTATCAGGAGAATCATCTTCATTTACAAATTTACAGTTTGCCACTTTTATTCAGACACCCTAATGAATAAGTGATTATTTTCGACTAATCATAAAGATATCGGAACTTTATACTTCATATTTGGTATCTGATCGGGGATTATTGGAATAATATTAAGACTTATTATTCGATTAGAGCTAAGACAACCAGGACCATTTATAAACAACGATCAAGTATATAATACAGTAGTTACATCTCATGCATTAATTATAATTTTTTTCATAGTTATACCTATCATAATTGGTGGCTTTGGAAATTGATTATTACCTTTAATAATTGGAGCACCAGATATAGCATTCCCACGACTTAATAATATAAGATTTTGATTACTACCACCCTCACTAATTATATTATTATTAAGATCAACTATTGAATCAGGAGTTGGAACAGGATGAACAATATATCCTCCTCTATCATCAAATTTAGCTCACACATCACCAAGAGTAGATATAGCAATCTTCTCATTACATTTAGCAGGAATTTCATCAATTCTTGGAGCTATTAATTTTATTACTACAGTAATTAATATACGAGCAGTGGGAATAAAATTAGATCAAACTCCATTATTTGTGTGATCAGTTTTAATCACAGCATTCCTTTTACTTCTATCATTACCTGTTTTAGCAGGGGCTATTACTATACTATTAACAGACCGGAACATAAACACTTCATTCTTTGACCCTGCTGGAGGTGGGGATCCTATTTTATTTCAACATCTATTTTGATTCTTTGGACATCCAGAAGTATATATTCTAATCTTACCAGGTTTTGGTTTAATTTCTCATATTATTATCCAAGAAAGAGGAAAAAATGAATCATTTGGGTTCATTGGTATAGTTTATGCTATAGTATCAATTGGAATTTTAGGGTTTGTTGTATGAGCACACCATATATTTACAATCGGAATAGATGTAGACACACGAGCATACTTTACTTCAGCAACTATAATTATTGCAGTTCCAACTGGGATTAAAGTATTTAGATGACTTGCAACAATACACGGAGTATATAAAAACTTTAATATTGCAATAATTTGATCATTAGGATTTATTTTCTTATTTACTATTGGTGGATTAACCGGAATTATTCTTTCTAATTCATCTATTGACGTAGTACTTCACGACACTTATTATGTAGTTGCTCATTTTCATTACGTATTATCAATAGGAGCTGTATTTGCAATTATTGCTGGATTCATTCACTGATATCCATTAATTACAGGAATAACATTAAATAATAAATGACTAAAAATTCAGTTCATAACTATATTTATAGGAGTGAATATAACTTTCTTCCCTCAACACTACTTAGGACTTAGTGGGATACCTCGGCGATATTCAGATTATCCAGATATATATATATCGTGAAATTTAATCTCATCATTAGGAAGATTAATTTCTACAATAAGAATTATAATATTAATAATCATTATATGGGAAAGATTAATCTCTAAACGAACTGTAATTTTTTCAATTAATAATCAATCTTCAATTGAATGATTACAAAATAATCCTCCTCAAGAACACTCATATATAGAACTTCCGTTAATTTCAAAATTCTAATGTGACAGAATTAATGTAGTGAATTTAAGATTCATTTATAAATATGAGTATTTCTTTAGAAATAAACTCATGAATATCTAAATTTTTCCAAGATGCAACTTCACCGATCATAGAACAATTAATATTATTTCACGACCATGCAATAATAATCGTGATAATAATTACAATAATAGTAGGATATATTATTAAAACTATTTTTACAAATAAATTAACTAGACGATTAATACTCGAAAATCAAACCATCGAATTAATTTGAACACTAATACCAGCAGTAACATTAATTTTTATTGCATTACCATCACTACGAATTCTTTACTTAATTGAAGAATCAATAAAACCTTTAATAACAATTAAAGTAATTGGTCATCAATGATATTGATCATATGAATATTCAGATTTTAATAATATTGAATTTGAATCATATATGAAACCAACAATAAACTTAGAATTAGAAGAATTTCGTTTACTTGATACAGATAATCGAATAATTATTCCATTTAACACTATAATTCGAATTTTAACTTCTTCATCAGACGTTATTCATTCATGAACAATCCCATCTGCAGGGATTAAAATTGACGCATCACCAGGACGAATCAATCAAGGAAACATAATTATTACCCGACCAGGTGTTTTTTTTGGTCAATGCTCAGAAATTTGTGGTTCAAACCATAGATTTATACCTATTTCAATAGAAACAGTAAACTTAGAGTCATTCATAAACTGAATTAAAAATAAATCATTAAGATACTTAAATGCAAGTAATGATCTCTTAAATCAAAAAATGGTAAATTAGCAAATACCCTTAATGAAGAAATTAGTTTATATAAAACATTAATTTGTCAAATTAAAAATAATTGAAATTATTTCTTTATACCTCAAATAGCTCCAATATGATGAATAACTATAATAATTACATTTAATTCAATAGTTATAATAATAATTAGAATTATATACTTCAACTACAAAACTAAAATTTTAATAAAAACGGAAAATAAGAAAAAAAACTTAAACTGAAAATGATACTAAATTTATTCTCAACATTTGACCCATGTACTGGAATAATATCATTAAACTGACTTAGATCATTAACAATAATATTAATAATAAACTATAGATTCTGAACTAGAATAAATAACTATATAAATTTTATTATAAAAATCACATTACTAATTAAAAAAGAATTAAAAATAATTTTAAAAGAAAAAGGATCTAGAATTATCTTTATTAGAATTAGAATATTTATCTTAATTAATAATATAATAGGATTACTCCCTTATATCTTTACTTCATCTTCACATTTATCATTTTCTCTAGCCATAGCATTACCTATATGAATATCATTCATAGTATATGGGTGAACAAAAAAAACCAATTCAATATTCACCCACTTACTACCTAATGGAACTCCTATAATACTTATACCATTTATAGTAATAATTGAAACAATTAGAAATATAATTCGACCTGGATCATTAGCAGTACGACTAACATCTAATATAATTGCAGGACATTTATTAATAAGACTATTGGGAAATAGATGTAGATTAATAAAAACATTAATTATCATAATAACATTCATTATACTAATAATATTCGAAACAGCAGTATCATTAATTCAATCCTATGTATTTATAATTTTAACAACATTATATTCAAGAGAAATTTAAATGAATAATCACCCGTTTCATTTAGTAGATAAAAGACCATGACCAATCATAAGATCTATAGGATTAATGAGAATAACATCAGGTGCAATTTTAATATTTTATAATAAAGAATATTTATTAATTACAATAGGTATAATAATTACAATTTTATGTATAATTCAATGATGACGAGATATTGTACGAGAATCAACATATCAAGGATTGCATAGAACTAAAGTTATTAAGAACATAAAACTAGGAATAATCTTATTTATTATTTCAGAAATTATATTTTTCGTATCATTTTTTTGGGCATTTCTTCATAGAAGATTATCTCCATCAATTGAAATTGGTATAAACTGGCCACCCTTAAACATTAAATCATTTAACCCAATGAGAATTCCTTTACTTAATACAATAATTCTACTATCATCTGGAGTATCTATAACCTGATCTCATAGAGCTCTATTAATAAATAACTACTCACAATCAATTAAAAGAATAATTATCACTATATTACTAGGAATATACTTTTCAGGTTTACAATTATATGAATATATAGAATCATCATTCTGCATTTCAGACTCAATTTATGGGGCATCATTTTTTATAAGAACTGGATTTCATGGAATTCATGTATTAATTGGATCAATATTTATTTTAATTTCAACCCTACGAATAAAAAAATTACACTTCTCAAATTATCACCATGTAGGATTTGAATGCGCAGCATGATATTGACACTTTGTGGACGTAGTATGACTAATACTTTATATTATAATTTATTGGTGAGGAGGTTATTCATTTAGTATATAAAGTATATTTAACTTCCAATTAAAGGGATAAATTTAAATGAATAATAATAATTACAATAAAACAAATAATATTAATTATTATAATAAATCTAATTATTACTACTTTAATCATAATAATAAGAAAAAAATCAATCATAGAAATACAAAAATCATCACCATTTGAGTGTGGATTTAATCCAATATCAAATAAACGAATACCATTTTCGATTCATTTTTTTATAATCGCAATCATTTTCCTAATTTTTGATGTAGAAATTGTAATCATCTTACCAATAATTATTACAATAAAATTTTCAATAATAAAATTTTGAATAATAACATCATTAACATTCTTTGCAATCTTAATTTTAGGCCTCTACTATGAATGAATTAATGGATTATTAGAATGATCTAAATAAAGATATAGTTAATAATAACATTTAGTTTGCAATTAAAAAGTCCTTAGATTAGGTTTCTTTAAAACATTGAAGTAAAAATTACAATTAGTTTCGACCTAATATAAGAAATATAAATTTTCCTATGTTAATTGAAGCCAAAATTTAGAGGCATTCTATTGTTAATAGAACTAATGAAATTAATCCAATTAATAGAGTAACTGAACAAAAGTAGCCGCTAACTAACTTTTAATGCGGTTTAATTCCGTTATACTCTTATTCATTTAGTTTAAACAAAATATTTTATTTTCATTAAAAAGATGAATATAAATCAATGAATTTGTATCCAAAATTAATATTTCCTTAATGTCTTCAGCATTAAACTCTAAATAAGCTATAAATACACAATATAAACAAAAATCACAATAAATAAGATACTATAAAAACCCTTAAAGTATTATTTAAATAATACTGAAAAAAGTTAGATAACTTAAACAAATAAAAATAAGTATTTAAAGTCAAGTAAAACTCACCTCAAAAAAGAACATTATAATAACTAAAAAAAAAATTAAACAAAATATTAGAAAAAAACATAGAATAACCTAACATAAATCATATTCTAGAATTAAAGACATAATAATCTATCAACTTAAAATAATTAAATATATTAACTTCAAAACCAAACCATAATCCTAAAAAAACAATAAAAAAAGTCAAAAGCCTAATTCATAAAGGAAAAAATATTCAATTTAAATCCAAATTTATTAATCAATTCAACCCACAACCAAAAAAAATAGATAAAAAACTTATAACTACTACTCTAAAACCCATAAAATTAAACTCATCCTTTAAACAATTAATAGGATAGAAATTAGAATTTATTAACAACAAATAATATACTAAACGAAAAGAATAACAACAAGTTAAACCTAGACTAAAATAAAAAAGTAATACAAATAAAAAATTAAAACCTGTAAAAAAAGAAACTTCAATAATTAAATCTTTTGAATAAAATCCAGAAAGAAAAGGAATACCACATAAAGCTAAGTTAGAAATATTAAAACAACATCTAGTTAAAGGTAAATAACTATAACACCCTCCAAAAAAACGAATATCTTGATTATCATTATAAAAATAAATATAAATTCCAGAACATAAAAATAACAAAGATTTAAATATAGCATGAGTTAATAAATGAAAAAAAGAATAATCTAAATAACCTAAAAAAATAGAAACAATTATTAAACCTAATTGTCTTAATGTAGAAAAAGCAATAATTTTCTTTAAATCAAATTCATAATTAGCACAAAAAGAAGAAAAAATCATAGTAATCAAACCTATTAAAACAAACAAATAATTACTAATAACTAAATTTCTAAAAAAACGAATTAACAAATATACACCAGCAGTAACTAAAGTAGAAGAATGAACAAGAGAAGATACAGGAGTAGGAGCAGATATAGCAGCAGGTAATCAACAAGAAAAGGGAATCTGAGCACTCCTTGTAAAACAGCATATAATTATTAAAAAAAAAATATTACCAGTTAAATCGAAATTAAAAAAAATAAAATTTCAACTCCCAAAAGAGAATATTCAACTAATACAAATTAAAATACCAATATCACCTAAGCGATTAGTTAAACAAGTAATTATACCAGATAAATTTCTTATTAAAGATCTATAATAAATTACTAAACAATAAGAAACCAAACCTAACCCATCTCAACCTAATAAAATTCTAATTAAATTAGGGCTTAAAATTATAAGAAATATTCTCAAAATAAACAATAAAACTAAATACAAAAAACGACTTGAAGAAAATCTTAAATAACCTATATAAAATGATCTATACAAAATTACTATAGAAGAAATAAACAAAACAACAGAAACAAACACTATAGACTTAAAATCAAAAATCAAAACATAATAAAAACTTAAAGAATTTAAACAAATAATATTATATTCCATAAATAAACACAAACCACTAAACATAAAATACAAACTAAAATAAAAAAATATAAAAGATATAAACATTAAATTAAAAAATCAAATTATATACTTATTAAACATAAATCTAAAGAATTATATACATCTGAAACACCACAAATTTCTATTTTTATTAAACTATTTAGATAACTAAAAAATAGAAAATCAAAATAACAATATTAATAAAGGATAAAAATGATTAAAAAGCAAAAGATACTCAGAAACATAAACATTACAATAACTAAATCCATCATTAAAAAAACCATGTTGAGAGCATCTATACAAATAAAAACAAAAGCAAGCACAAAAAAATGAACTTAAAAACAAATATAAAAAAGAATAACCAAAATAATATAAAGATCTAATAATAATTATTAATTCACTTAAAAAATTAATACTAGGAGGACAACCTATATTAAAACAACTAAACAAAAATCAAAAAAAAGAAATTCTTGGTATAAAAAAAATTATTCCTTTAATTAAATACAAACTACGAGAACCAATACGTAAATAACAAATATTAGCCAAACAAAATAAACCAGAAGAACATAAACCGTGAGACAATATTATAATAAATGAACCAAAAAACCCAAAATTAGTTATAGTCAAAATTCCTATTAAACATAAACTTATATGTGCTACAGACGAATAAGCAATTAAACATTTAATATCAACCTGAACTAAACATAAAATTCTAACCATTAAACAACCCAATAAACCTAGAGAAAATCAAATAAAACCATAATTATAAAAAAAAATCTCATTTAAATAAATAAAACGAATTAATCCATATCCACCAATTTTAAGTATAAGACCTGCTAAAATTATAGAACCAGAAATAGGAGCTTGAACATGAGCCCTGGGCAATCAAAAATGAAGAATAAATATAGGAAATTTAATTAAAAAAGGTAAAATAACAGATAAATGAATAATAAAATTAAAATTGAAACTTAGACCAATTACAAAACAAGAAACATATAAATTATAATATACATGTAAAATAAAAATAAATAAAGGTAAAGAACCAAATAAAGTATAAAAAAATAAATAAATACCAGAACGTAAACGTTCGGGTTGATAACCTCAACCCAAGATTAAAATTACTAAAGGAACTAAAATAAATTCAAAAGAAATATACATTAAAATTAAATTAACTGAAGAAAAAATTAAGAATAATAATAAACAAATTAAATAATTAATAAAAGAAAAAAATCCATCTACAACTAAAGAACAACTTGACAAATTCATTAATCTAATAATAAAAAATCTCAAAATAATTAAACCATAAGAAATATAATCAACACCTAATAAATAAGAAATAGAACATAAATACAATTCAGAACAATTAAAAATGAAAATATAAACCAAAAACATATAAATAAACTGAAAAGAATATCAAAAAGAAAAATTAAATAAAGGGATTATAAAAATTATATAAAATAAATATCTTATCATAAAACAATAGAACTTAAATAATCATTAGAGTGACAACGAATTATTAAAACAATTAAACTTAATCCTAAAACTCCTTCACAAACATAAAAAGTTAACATAATAATATAAATATACAAACAACTTAAAAATATTAAACAATAAAAATAAATAAATATTAATAAATAAACAATAATTAATTCTAATCTAACTAAACACAAAAAAACATGTTTTCGTACTAAACTAAATGATAAAAATCCAAAAAAAAAAAAAAAAAAAAAAAAATTAATCATAAGTTTTAGTAATTTAATTGAAAATATTAATTTTGTAAATTAAAGATGAATAAAATTTCCTTAAACATCAACAAAATAATTAAATCATATCTTAAATCCCCAAAATTTATATTTTTATATAAACTATTTGCTGAAATAAAATCCACCTTAATTAAAATAATTATATTAATTTCAATTTTAACAACAATAATAAAAAGACCAATATCTATGGGAATAACTTTATTAGCTCAAACAATTCTAACTATTTTATTAATAAATATAATAAATTCATCATCTTGAATCCCAATAATTACATTTTTAACAATAATTGGGGGATTAATAGTTATTTTCATATACATAAGAAGAATTACATCAAATGAAAAATTTAAATTTAATATAAAAATTATAATTCTAATAATTTTTATATTTATGTACACAGAAGAGATAATATTTAATTTACCAAATCTCGAATTCCAAAATATTCAAAACAATACAAATAATATAATATCAATAAATAAAATATATAGAAAATCAATGAGTATAACAATTTTCATAGTAATATACTTACTATTAACTATAATTTCAGTAAATAAAATTATTAAATTATTTGAAGGACCTCTACGTTCAAAAACATATGAATAAATCTATTCTCAAATCAAATAAAATATTATCAATTATTGCTAACTCACTAATTCTACTACCAACACCTATTAATTTAAGAAACTGATGAAATTTTGGTTCAATTTTAGGTATATGTATAATAATACAACTAATTTCTGGTATTATATTATCCATACATTATACAGCAAATATTGAAATAGCATTCAATAGTGTTAGCCACATCATACGAGATGTAAATTATGGGTGACTAATGCGAACAATTCATGCTAATGGTGCATCATTATTCTTTATATGTATATTCATTCATATTGGACGAGGTATATACTACTCATCGTATAAATTAATAAAAACATGAACTACTGGAGTTATTATTCTTTTATTAACAATAGCAACTGCATTTCTAGGTTATGTTCTTCCCTGAGGACAAATATCATTTTGAGGGGCTACTGTAATTACAAACTTATTATCAGCAATTCCCTATCTTGGTAGAATATTGGTAAATTGAATTTGGGGGGGGTTCGCAGTAAGTAATCCTACATTATCACGATTCTTTTCACTTCATTTCATCTTACCATTTATTGTAATAATAATAATTATAATTCACTTATTTATACTTCATATAACAGGTTCAAGAAATCCTATAGGATTAAATTCAAAAATAGATAAAATCCCATTCCATCCATATTATTCAATTAAAGACTTAATAGGAATGTCAATTATAATAATAATACTACTAATAGTAAACATAATGGAACCCTTTATTCTATCAGATCCTGATAATTTTACACCAGCAGATCCTATAGTCACTCCAATTCATATTCAACCAGAATGATATTTCTTGTTTGCATATGCAATTCTACGATCAATTCCTAATAAATTAGGGGGGGTTGTGGCACTTTTATTATCAATTCTAATTTTAATAATTATACCAATCAATATGAACATAAAATTTAAAGGATTAATATTTTATCCAATAAGACAAATATACTACTGAATATTTATCACTAATTTTATTTTATTAACATGAATTGGATCAAAACCTGTGGAATTACCTTTTACAACTACAGGAGTAACACTAACCATTACTTACTTTATTTACTTTATCATAGATCCATTAATTATCAAAATATGAGAAAAAATAATAAAATAGTTAATTAGTTTAAATTTTAAAACTTATATTTTGAAAATATATAATAGAGTAATTTATTAACTTCACAAAAAAAAATGATAAATAGACATAAAACTTAATAAAACAAAAAAAAATAAATAATTTAAAGATAAAGGTAAATAACATTTTCAAGATAAATATATAAGTTTATCATAACGATAGCGAGGGAGACAAGATCGAACCCAAATAAAACAAAAACACAAAAAAACTAACCTTAAAAAAAAAGTAAAACTATAAAAATTTCCGCCTAAAAAAATAATACAAGTAATTAATCTTATAAAAATAATTCTACAATATTCAGAAATAAAAAGAATTGCAAAACTTCCTGATCTATATTCAACATTAAACCCTGAAACCAATTCACTTTCACCTTCAGAAAAATCAAAAGGTCTGCGATTTGTCTCAGCTATACAACATGAAAATCAACAAAAAAATAAAGGTAAAGAAATATATATAAATCAAGAATTAACTTGAAAAAGAAAAAAAGATAAAAAACTATAACTTCCAATCAATAAAAAATAGCATAATAAAATTAATGATAAAGAAACTTCATAAGAAATAGCTTGAGAAATTCTACGAATACAGCCTAATATAGAATATATACTATTAGAAGATCAACCACAAACTATTAAACCATATACACTAAAAGAAGAACATATTAAAAAAAACAACAAACCATAATTAAAATTTACACAATTAAATAAAAAAGGATAAAGCAATCAAATAAACAATGACTGAATTAAACTAAACAATGGACAAAAATAATAAATTATTAAATTAGAGTTTAAAGGTCAAATTAACTCTTTAGAGAATAACTTTAGACCATCACTAAAAGGTTGTAATAAACCTAAATAACCAACCTTGTTAGGACCTTTTCGATACTGGATATATCTAAGAACTTTACGCTCTAATAACGTAAAAAACCCAACAGAAAACAAAACTATAAGCAATAAGAAAAAAAAGATCAATATATACAATATTAGCTATGTATTAATACATATAATTAAAACCTAAATTTAATACATAATTTCTGTCAAACTAACAATACAACAATTTAGAATTGAATTAAATGGTCCTTTCGTACTAAAATAATTAAATTATTTCAAGATAGAAACCGACCTGGCTCACACCGGTCTGAACTCAAATCATGTAAGAAATTAAAAGTCGAACAGACTTAAAACTAAAAAAACTACCCCTTAGAATTATCTTAATTCAACATCGAGGTCGCAAACTTAAATATAAATACGAACTTACCATTTAAATTACGCTGTTATCCCTAAGGTAACTTAATCTTTAAATCTTATATAAGGATCAATTAAATCATAAATCAATGAAAATTAAAATTAAAGTTTAATTTAATAATCACCCCAACTAATTTTATATATATAATAAAAAAATTTAAACTAAAAGAAAATTATATTATTAAATATAAATAAAGTTCTATAGGGTCTTCTCGTCCCAAAAAAATAATTAAGCTTTATCACTTAAAAATTAAATTATAAAAATAAAATAAATAAAGAAAATTTTTCATTTTATCATTCATTCCAGACTTCAATTAAAAGACTAATTATTATGCTACCTTTGTACAGTCAGTATACTGCAGCTATTTAAAATTAATCATTGAGCAGATATTACTTTTAAAAATTAAGCTAAAAGAAATGTTTTTGTTAAACAGTTGAAAATTAATAATTGCCGAGTTCATTATAATTTAATTTAAAATTATACTAATTTAATCAATATTACTAATAAATTAAAATTAAATAAAATAAATTAATAAGATATTAAATAAAAAATAATCATATTAAAAAGATTCAATTTATTACAAACTAAATTAAAAATTCAAATTTTAAGAAAAAAAATAAAATTAAAATTTTAATAAAAAATAAAGATTATCCCTTATCAATTAAATTATAAAAAATAATTAAAATTAAATTTAATATTAATTAACCAGATATAACAAAAAACGATTAACTTTTAACTACCTTATTAAAATTATTAATCTTTATAAAACAAGAAAAAAAACTTAAAAAAAATCAATTTGATTCGGGAAAATAATATATATTATAAATTTAATTAACCCTGATACAAAAGGTACAATAAATTAAATCAAAAATTTTAAGATTTAACCTTATCAGTTCTAAATAAAAATTATTTAATTTAAACTAAAAAAAAATAAATATATTAAAATTAAATAAATAACCAAATTAACTTAAAAATCAAAATGAACCGAAGATTTCTAATTAATGTAAATAACTAACTTTATATAAGCTACATCCTGATTAACCTCCTAACCCTACCTTCCGGTAGGGTTACTATGTTACGACTTATCCTAAAATAGGAGTGACGGGCAATATGTACACTAATTCTAATAAAATTCAAAATAATAAATTAATTAAAATTACTTTCAAATCCTATTATTAAAAAATATAACTATTAAATTAAAAATTATAATTAAAACTAAAGTAACCCATATAAACTTTAATAAAAACTACACCTTGACCTAACATAAATGATTAAACTAAAAGAAAATTTAATTCTTAAAAAACAATCAATAAATAGAGGTATATAAGTGATTAAAAAGTATAAATTATCGTGGTTTATCAATTAATATACAGGTTCCTCTGAACATAAAATTAACCGCCAAATTCTTTGATTTATGAAGAATAATCTACTTTTATTCAAGTTATAAATTAAATTTAAACATAAAAGGGTATCTAATCCTATTTTGAACTATAAACTTATAATAAATTTAATAAAGGAAAAAAAAAAATTATAAATTCCACCTAAATAAAAAAAATAAATAACCAAATAATAATCAAATTAATATTAAACCAAAAATTTTAATTATAATTAACTGTATAACCGCGAATGCTGGCACAGAATTTATCAATTTAATTATGAATAACTAAATTAATATAAATTAATTTAAAAATACTACTTACTATTTAAGCTTAAAATCCATAATAAAAAATATATAAATTAATCAAATAACCAAAAACTAAGCAAGAATCAAACTTGATATAAATTTATTCAAATAAATCAGGAATTATAAACATTGGGGGGGTAAGCCAGTGATATTTGTACGACAATTCCTATTTAAAAGAACTGGATTGACTGAAGTAGGATTAATTAAATTTAAATCCAATAAGAAAAAAAAGCGGTTAATATATTAACCCTTAGCAGAAATTAAAATAAAAATATTTAATGGAATCCACCAAGTAATAAAAGAAATTAAACATTCAAAACTAATCAAATAAAGAATATAAACAATTAGGGGATTGTCTATATATCAGTTATAATAATTAATCTCAAATAAGAATATATAAACAATTAGGGGATTGTCTATATATCAGTTATAATAATTAATCTCAAATAAGAATATATAAACAATTAGGGGATTGTCTATATATCAGTTATAATAATTAATCTCAAATAAGAATATATAAACAATTAGGGGATTATTTATATATCAGTTATAATAATTAATATTAAATAAGAATATAAAAGTAATTAAGAAATTAATTATTAAACTTTAATAAAAATCAATTTAAATTATAAAGTTGTTAATAAAAAACTAGTGACTAGCGATAATCGATCTAGATTTAATTTAATATTAATTAAATATTAATTATATATAATGTCACTAGTAATTGTAAATATTAAAACATCAATTAGTATACTTGTATACAATAAGTTTCAATTTGAACAGGAATTATATAAATTAAGAGATTTAATTAACATAAATAAGTTATATATTAAATTATTGCTTTCTTTTTTTTTTTTCATCAGAAAAAAGAAAGCAATAGAATATAATATAAATTATTTAATTTAAAGTTAAATAATAATAATTAAAATTAATATTAATTTATTATTTTTAATTATTATTATACTTATTATAATTATTTATATATATTATAATTATATATTAATTTATAAATATATATATAATTATAATATTAATATAATATATTTAAATTTAATTTAAATAAATAATTATTATATTTATACATTAATATATAAATGTATATTATATTAAATATTTTATATATATATAAATCTATCCTCTATAGTATGAGGATAGATTTATTATTATAATTATTATAATTATTAATATATATATTATAATTATATATTAATTTATAAATATATATATAATTATAATATTAATATGATATATTTAAATTTAATTTAAATAAATAATTATTATATTTATATATTAATATTAGAGTAAGAACAATCCTGCCAAAATTATATACTTAAACCTGTTCGAAAAACTTTTACTTAAAT